AAAAGTATTTCTATTTTGCATGTCCAATCATTGATCCCGGAATTTCTACAATAAATTAGATAGGTAGCTAGTATAGTTCCCTATACACGAGTCTGTCATTGTACTGGGATAATTGTACTGGAATATAGGACGAATACCTTAAAGAGCTAGAAGTATAAAGAATTAAGTAAGATTGAAAATGCTTTCTTTATATACGATACGAAGAAAGATTCTGATTTGATTGATATCAGGAGATCAAATGAGTTCTTCATTCATTCATTGAATGATAAATGACTACAAGTGAAGGAGATACACGATTTAAATAATAGAAGATCCAATATTTCACAATTGTATCTAGAATAACTGGAAAAGTGGAAACAAGACTAGATATAATTTGATCGTTATGAACCAATCCAAAATCGTTGTAGACCGAACCAATCATTAGTTCCCAACCATGGGTCGAATGAAATCCGATCCATAAATCAGTAACTAAAAGAATAAAAAAAGCTTTTATTGTGTCACTTAAGTTATAGAGGAATTCCTGAATCCAAGAATTAAGAATGACAAGTTCTTCATTACCCAGAATAAAATAACCACTTAGAATAGCGAAACAAATTATATTTGTCGAGAAATCCAAAATGATATGGAGATGATATTCATTGTGTGTTTTGACCAATTGTATCGTTTCCTTGTGTATTCCTATACGAAGTTTTTGTATATGTGTCTCCGGGTACTCCTTTATCATTTCATCCAAGAGGAATAGTTCTTCCAATTCTATGAATCTTTCTAGAACGTTTTTCTCTTGAATATCATTCAAAAAAGTTTCGGATTTCCCGGTATTCCACCAATTAGTAACCCAAGGTTCCAGACATTTATTAAATGAGAGAGAGACCCACCAGGGCAAAAATATTATGGATGAAATATATGGGAGGGAGACCCAGGCTTTCTTTTTTTTTTTCATTTTTATCCTAAAAGGACCCTTATTCTATTTCTATATTCCTTTCCTTCTAGATCCGAGATCTAAATTATTAGACAAAAATGGGAAATAGATCCATGGGTTCAATACCTTTTTATAGAACTCGTACTTCAGAGAAATATCAGATAGAGTCGACGGTTGTATTAAAAAGGAAATTAGCAAGTTTTTTTCAATTTTTTCTTCAGTTCATTTCAAAATACTTCAATTGGTACGCGCAAGAAATAGGCCAATTCGGCAGCTTTTTGTTCAATTTCTCGTGGAGTAAAATACTCATCAGTACGAGTCAAGGGAATGGCTCCTTGGCCTCTGATTTCCATATAAAGGACACGACGAGGATAAAGACCCTCTTTAACCTCCATTCTGATGGATTGGATATCTCTCATAAGTAAGCGAAGGAAGATGCGACGATTTATTCCAGGAAATCCCCAACGAAAAATACACACTATTCCTTCTTTTCTATCGAATCGGTCATAACCACTACCTACATTCCATGAAATTGTGCACCACAAATAGGAGCTAATGAATAGACCTGCGATCCCATAGAAAGACATCACGATCCCTTGTGGAAAAAAAATAATTTGCTGAGATGGAAATACGGATATCAGATTTCTACCAAGATAACTGGAAATTCCAACCACTAAGAATCCTAGTGAACCTAAAAAAAGGATACAGGCCCAGAAAAAATTACTTGTTTTTCGAGACCCCATTATAAGTTCTATCCATATATGTTCTGATCGCCAATTCATACTCTACTAGATCCAGTTGCATTCGATTGGAATTGAGAGAATAACCCAAATGAATTTTACTTTCTTGATCCCGAAGTAACTTTCATTGACTAGCACTATTCTGATGTAAACCGTTAGAAGTAATTTGTTCGATACATTGACTTTCCATTTAAATAAAATATTCGCCGATCCATTTTTAATTTAACCAGCTATACCTGCATATACATGCATTTATGCGGATATCATGTATCCGCATGCATAACATTTCTTTCATTTGTGTTCGTAAAGAGTCACATATCGTACCATATTACACTAAATAAATATCTGTATTATGATCCAGTGTTGAAATAAATTGATGAGATTTGGTCCCATCGGATCTAGACAATCTTATTTTTTTGGACATGAAGAGATAAAGAAGCCATTGCAATTGCCGGAAATACTAGGCCCACTAAAGGCACAAAAATAGAGGGTAAGTTGAGATCTGTCATAGAATGGGTGCCTCGATTTAATATTTCTATCTATTAGAAAGAGAAAGATATCTTATGATATGATAAGTATATCTATCCTAAGTTAAGTATATATCATGAACTGTATTATATTTATATATAATATATATAATAATATTTATATTTATATATAATAAATATTATTATAATTATAATATTATAATTATATTAATAATTATATTATAATTATTTTATTTATTAATATTAAAAATTTAATTATTTATTAAATTATTTATTAATAATTTATTAAATTTAATTTAATAAAAAGTAAAATAAAAAGTAAAAGTATTAATATTTAGAAATTAATATTTATAAATTTATAAGTAGTTAATAAAATAAGTAGTTAATAAGTGCAAGGAATGTAGAACTAAATAAGTGTACCTATTCATCTTTCTACACGAATATGTATGATAATTCACTTTATTAATATATTTTATTATTCTTCTCCCATCCTTATTTCTTTCTATCTTTCTAATCTAATAAGGAGTTTATTATGAAAATAAAAGATTTTTTTAGGAGTTTGCGACTCTAACTAATTCGATCCATCCAACAAACGGAGATTCATAGTAAAAAATGGGGGTTATAGATATAGAAATCACTTCTATTCTCTATTTTATATTTATTTCTTTTTATTTTTATTTCGATATTTTTTTTTTATTGTCTATATTAATACGTAAGAAGGCCAGATAATTTTTTTTTATTTTCCCTAATTCTAATTCCTCGGAGGGAAAAATTCACTTTTTTATCCTGTTGTGTTGATAGAAGGTTAGTGATTACTAATCATGAATAGAGGTAGGATAAAAAAATAGATCTGGAGGAAAAAATAAAAAGTAATTACCCGAAACTTCTAACTCTTATTACAAGTAGAACTTATGTCATCAAAGAAAACACCTTTTTTTAGTTTTTTTTTTGATTACGATGAACTAAATACTTGTTCGCTACAAATAACTGAATTTAGTGCTATACTTTATTAATTTTTTGAATTTTGATTCAAGGGAAAGAAACCGTGGAGCTGAAATAACTCACTCAGAACACCTTTTAAAGGATTACGTGGTACAATTGGGTCAAATAAGCCTTTATGGAATAAATACTCAGCCGCTTGTGAACCATCGGGTACTGTCTTATTCAATGTTTGTTCAATTACTCTTTTACCCGCAAATGCAATGTAGGCATTAGGTTCAGCAACAATGACATCTCCCAACATACCAAAACTGGCTGTTACTCCACCGGTTGTAGGAGATGTAAGGATTGATACATAGAATAATTTTTTATTTGATTGATAATTATATGAAGCGGAAGATATTTTAGCCATTTGCATCAAACTCAAACTTCCTTCTTGCATGCGCGCTCCTCCAGAAGCACACACAATAATGACAGGTAAAGATCGATTAGTAGCATACTCGATCAAACGGGTGATTTTCTCGCCTACTACGGATCCCATACTACCTCCCATGAACTCAAAATCCATAACTCCAATTGCTATGGGAATACCATTTAGTTGACCTATGCCTGTTTGAACAGCTTCAGTTAAACCTGTCTTTCTTTGATAAGAATCGATACGATCTCTATAGGGTTCCCCCTCTGAATGAAATTCAATGGGGTCCATAGAGACCATATCTTCATCCATAGGATCCCAAGTCCCCGGATCAATCGAAAGTTCGATTCTATCTGAACTGCTCATTTTCAAATGATATCCACACTGTTCACAAATATTCATTTTTGACCTAAAAAATTTTTTATAATTTAATCCATAACAATTTTCGCATTGAACCCATAAATGTCTGTATTTTTTATTTCTACCGAAATCATTAGATCTTCTTCTTATATTGAAATCACTACCATTTTTACTAGTTCTTATACCAGAACTAGAACTCCCACTTTCACTACCAGTTACATTTTCAGTACAAATGAAACTATAAATGTAACTGTCACTGTAATTGTCGGTACCACCCGAAATGGAACTATTAATACTGACTTCAAAACGAAGATAATTATCAATGCAACTATTAATGTGATTATTCCAACTAGATTGAGTATCATATATGCAATGATAATAGTAGTGATTGTTTCTCTTAGACCCACTATTTAAATAACTAGAAAAAAAACTTTCTAGTTCATTCAGAAAAGAACTATCATTGTCAATCTCAAAAATCTGATTTTCAATATCAAAACATACAGAAAAACTGTCACCATTACTATCCCTAACTAAAAAAGTGTCATCAGAGATCAAACTCCAAATATCCCTGATATCAAATAAATAATCAACATTTCTGAAACTATAACTGCCACAATCACTCCGACTAGGAATGTTTTTCTCCGTACCATTTAGAATGGGTTCTTCACTTCCACTGGTATGTCCAATAGCATCAAGACTATCCATTGATTTATTTAGTCCACACCTATGTTCTAACTTATCGTTAGACAACATCGAATTGAACCACCATTTTTCCATAGAGTCTTCTTGCCCCCTATTTGATGAAAATACAATAGATGAATAGTCAATAATCATTTGACTATTTTATTTCCTATCAGGAATTAAGCATATGAATCCAATCATTAGGATTATTAACTAATAAGATAACAATAACGTAACAAGTGAGTATTGAAAGAAATGATTTTTTTTTGGGGGGGGTCCAAAGTATCACTTCAATATATTGATAGAATCTTTTTCTCAATTAAAAAATATAAAGACAGGTTTCTCTCATGTCATGTACTACAAATTCTCATCGAAAAGAAAAATAGTTGTTTCTTCCTATAAATAAAGAATTCGTTCTCATATAATCTTGTATCGTATAATCAAATAATAAGTTTCTA